TTTAAATAAGTTTGATTCCTTATGGGATCATAAAAACCCAATTTCCGAAGATCTTTTCCTTCTCTTCGGGATCGAACATCAATTGCAACGATTCGATAGACGGCTCATTGGGATAGATGTAGACGAGCAACACCCCCCCTAGAAACGTATAGGAAGTTTTCTCCTCGTACGGCTCGAGAAAAATGAAGGATTCGAGGTTTTGCCTATGTATGAAATTTCTAAATTAGAACAAAAAATCAATTAGACTTTGATTTAATTTTTTGCTTCTTCCTTCATAATCATAAAAATGAAAAATAAATCATTCCTACTCTCATAACTCAAATTGGATAATTCTCAAATAAAAAGTTTTCGAAAATTTCATTTCTTGAGCGGTCTTTCCTCCCCTTATGCTTGTCTCGTTTAAAATCAAATGAATTTTGATTCTTCCGTCTGATCCAGTGATTGAGACAATTAAAACGGCGTTTGCTTGTTCTGGGATCCTTTGATAGTTTGTTTTGAATCATTGGGTTTAGACATTACTTCGGTGTTTCTTAAGACTTTCCTTTCAAAATGGCAGCAACATACCTTTTTTTATTTCTTTCTACCAAAGAATCCTACAGACGGTGGATTCCCGCATGATACACTTCGGATCGAAAAAGTTTGATCAAGTCTAATAACTTTTTGGAAACTTCCTCGAATTGGATTCTTTCTATATCGAAGATATGTTTACGAAGTTGTTCCAATTTATTGATTGGCATTAACCCTAGATCCCTGCCCCCCCAAAAAAAACTAACTACTCGAGCTTCATCATGAACTATTTCCATGAAAACCCAACAAGGGTTCTCGTGGAACAGAACAAATGATGTCGAGCCAAGAGCATCTTCATTCCTATATCAAATGGTGGATGTAACAATCCACAACGGATCGTGGCCTTCAAGTCGCACGTTGCTTTCTACCACATCGTTTCAAACGAAGTTTTACCATAACATTCCTATAACTTTAATTTGGAACCGGTATGGACTTGATTCAATTATGGAATCATGAATAGTCATAGGTTCTATTATTGGTTCGGTTGATGTGTAGACATCATGATCTATAAGTTTTCTCTATTTATATTTCTATATATAAATTCTATTTCTATATATAAAGAATTCTAGATAAATTAGTATTATAGATTAGATAGCTGGGGTAAAGATTTTTCTGAAGAAGTCTTAGCAAGATCCCTTCGGAAACATAATATCAATAATCTATATTCATATTTCAATATTTATTTGAAAAATATTGAATTTCAGAAATTGAAATTGTTTCATTTCATATTGTTTAACTCCGGAGTCATTACCCTTTCGACAATCTAATCTTGCTCTAAAGTAAATAAAATTGATAAATCACCACAGAGCTATATAGATTTATCATTTTTCATTAGAGCCAAACCTGAAATACTTCAAAAAAATATTCAAAGAAAACAAATCGGTTACTTGTTTGTTTGTTAATGAGATTTGGACAAAGACATCCTATTGAGCGAATTGAATTAGGACCAACCTCCTTAGGTTAGTTGGTTAGGATCCAAGAGACCCACAAAAAACAAAAAAAACAAATGAATTACAAATTACTATTACTAATCGAGGCCGCCTCTTTTATGGGATAGAAAAATGGGATGGGGAATAGAGATTCTTTCATATCTCGATTCCTCCTTTGTTCACTAAAAAAAAAGATTTGTCGAAGATCAAAATTCAAAACAAGAATCACACTCCATCTAACATTCAAATTGAAACAGAACTGAAAGATTCAATGAAAGTTAAAACCAAAATTTGAGTCTCATAGAATTCAATAAGAAAATAAAAAATAAGAAAATAAAAATAAAATGCTCTGGGACGGAAGGATTCGAACCTCCGAATGGCGGGACCAAAACCCGTTGCCTTACCACTTGGCGACGCCCCATTTCGATTTGTCCTCGACACTTATAAAAATTTAAGTAAGTATTGGTTGTTTGTCAACTCGATTTCAAATATCTATAGAATCGATTCTATTGTTACTAGGCTTTTGAGATGCGTAGTTTAATATGTGTAGATATTGAATTCAATTGAATTGATTGATCATTACATATTGATCATTACATAGAATTCAATTAAGATATTGTATGAAAGTATGATTTTTGCGATTCTCCTTGAGAATTTTTGATTATGGGGGTTCAAACAAAAAGAGCAAAAAGAGGAAGAACTAGTTTTTGCCTACCGTACTTACTCCCCCTTTCCTTATATCAATAACTCAATCAAAAGGCAATTCTCTCCAAGAACAAAAAATGTCTGTTATGCTTAAGATCTTTAGTTTGATCTGTCTTAATTCTGCCCTTTATTCGAGTAGTTTTTTCTTCGGCAAATTGCCCGAAGCCTATGCTTTTTTGAATCCAATCGTAGATTTTATGCCAGTCATACCTGTGCTCTTTTTTCTCTTAGCTTTTGTTTGGCAAGCTGCTGTAAGTTTTCGATGAGATCCTTAATAATATCAATATCCTAGAAAATTC